CCGCCCCGTGGATATCTTTGCTTCTGAACAAAACAATTCGAATTGGGTTCGGTCAACTGGAATGTGTATTATCCATCTCGGGGATCTTCCAATTGAGAAGATCCATCGACCTTTATCTTCGTCTCAGGTCGATCTATTTTATTTAGTTATTCCGTTAAACCAACGATTTGTTATTGGAGCAGATAGCAACAACTATTTCATCAGACATGCGTATTTTTGTTTTGATTTTCCAATGGATTTACATCTTTCATTAATGAAATTTTTTGATGTAGTGAGTAATAGGCTCTGGTTGTTCGCTGTTCAAGAATTCTTGTTTAGGCAGTTCATACCATCCATACATAGTGTTTTGATCCAAGATTTCAATTCTTCCATGTTTCAGCAGTAGCATATTGTTCCATGGAGCTAAGGTCCAAAATTTGGAAGAAACAAGCCTTTCCACGACTCTACCACCCAGTCAATTCTGTTCCACTCCCTATTTATTTCATGGCCATATATCCTTCCGGCTAAGGAATGGGAAACCTTTCTCCTGTTACATGAATCCAATTTTCATTTCATCCGGGAAAACCCATCTTTTTCTCAACAATGTCTTTGTCATTTGATCCAATAGCCTTCCGTTAGATAGGAACAGATTTGATAAATACTGATAACTCTCGGATAGAGTATTAGAACGGAAAGATCCATTAGATAATGAACTATTGGTTCTAATCCATCTCTGGTGATGAATCAACAATTCGAAGTGCTTTTCTTGCGTATTCTTGATAAACCAGCGTTTATATATAGATGTAGGAGGATCTGTTTGGGAAGTAAGAAGCCCTTTTGACATCTCTTCATCTGCAAAGAATTCTCGATGTGAAAACACAGAGACAGGGGGCTGATCTTTGAATAGGAAAAAGAGTGGATCTGCAGGGTCCCAAATGAATTGGCTTATTCGAAAAAAGCCTTGTTCTTTGGAAGATCTATCTCGTGTCTGGTACTGCATGGTTCCACTCTGCAAGAACTCCGAATCATTCTCTTGAAGCTCATTCTCTTCATCATAAATGATCCGCTTGCCCCGAAATGACCTGGCCCAATAGGGAAATCCCAATTCATTGGGCCTTTCGATACAATAAAATAGAAAGCCCCAAGGGCGCCATATTCTAGGAGCCCAAACTATGTGATTGAATAAATCCTCTTCTATCTGTTGCGGGTCGAGGGCTCCTTCTACTTCCCCTTCTTCAAACTCCGATTCGTCTTTTTGATAGAGAAATCTCTGATCAACGATAGAACAAGATCCATTTTGCATCATATCTAAAGGATTCCTTGGTTCGGGCCGAAGAAGCAATGTCACTCGATCATTATCAAACTGACTGCAATCTTTTTCTGTCCGTGAGGATCCCCCCAGAGCACCTTCTACTTCTAATAGGCCATGAACTAGATCAGAAGCATTCTCAACGAGTCCATAAGAAGTGATCCCATTTTTTTCATCAGGCCCGGGTAGAGACCAAAGGTCTTGGGCGACCGATCCGGCAGAACAACTCAAAAGATAAAGAAGTATCGTTAATTTCTTCATGCTCGTTCCAAGTTCGAAGTACCATTTGTACAAATAAGAATCCCTTTCGTTACATGATTTCTTCTTCATATAGATAGATATAGGATCTATGGGGCAATTACTTAGAAGTACATTTTGTGCAACAGCCCTTCCTATCTGATAGAAAAGGATCTCATGATCCTGAACCGATCTTACCCGGGATCGCAAATCCCAAGTTTGTCTATGAAGAGCGGATCTAATTGTATTAGTGTCTATAATTGATTTCTTCTGTGTAATACTAATCGCTAGGGCCTCATTGGTAAGTGCTACAAGATCTCGTGCATTGGAACCCATGGTTATGGACCCGAATTCATTAGTATGGAACATTTTCTTTTCCAAGTGAAATCCCTTAGTATATGAAAGATTGAAAAAGTGCTTTCGTTGTTGTGGAATAAGAAGCCTTCGTATCTTAATGCATGTATTTAATTTATTCGGAACTATTAGAGCGGGATCCACTTTTTGGGGAATATGAGTCGAAGCAATAACAAGAATATTTCTAGTGGAACATCTTTCACAATCCCTGGATAGATAGTTCACTAATAGACCGAGGGATAAGTAATTCGACTCATTCACATCCAGATCATGAATGTTTGGAATCCATATTATGCAAGGAGACATTGCTTTTGCTAATTCGAATTGAAGGGTGATAGAAAATCGGTCTATTTCCGGCATCATATCCATAGTTAGCGCATTCATCAGAGTTAGCAGCTCCAGCTCCGTATCGAGGTCAAGATCGATATCGTCACTAGCATCAATCTCGTCACTATCATCAATATTGTCACTATCATCAATATCGATATCATGAATAAGAAAACCTTTAGGCTTGTTATCCAGGAACTTGTTCAGAAATACCAAAGGAACATAGGAGTTTGTCGCTAGGTATTTGACCAAATAGGAGCGTCCAGTTCCTATAGAACCTATCACTAAAATACC